GCCCTATCACAAGAATATTTTTTTGAGTAGGGCGGTAGTTCTGAAAAGACAAATTTCCTATCTTTTCTTTCATCTCGGGAGAAATACGATCGGCAGGAGCTAACTCAAACCCCTCTGGTAAAATAAGAACAGCCCCTACATTCAAACCCCCCTTCTTGCCATTAGCAAGAACTTGTTTCACTTGCTTATCATAAGGAATTCGAACAACTGCTTCAAATACAGTATCCGGAAGTACCGCTTGTGGAACCTCAATATCCACGGGCTTATTAGCTAAATGGCAATTGGCACATACAATACGCCCAGTCGCTTCTCGTGGATTTTCATAACCCTGCTGCGCAAAAATGGGATATGCACTTGAAATCGACGTACGGGTTATGATATATATCATAAGCAATACGGAAATAGATCGAGTAATCTGTTCCTTTATACAAGAAAAAGTATTTCGAGTTTGCATGGTCTAATCATTGATCCGAAAATTTCTACAATAAATGGGGTAGGTCACTAGTATAGGTCCCTATCCACGATTCTGCTATTTACTGGAATCATTTTACTGGAATACTCTGGGATGAAAACCCCCGGATAGAAAGTTTTTTTGGATTAGATTAATATTGGTGGATCATTTATCAATCATTCATTGAATGATAAATAACTACAAGTGACGGCGATACACGATTTAAATAACGGAAAATCCAGTATTTAAAAATAGTATCCAGAATAACTGGAAAGGTGGAAACAAGACCAGATATAATTTGATCATTATGAATAAATCCAAAATCTTTGTAGACAGAACCAATCATTAGTTCCCACCCGTGGGGTGAATGAAATCCGATACATAAATCCGTTATTAAAAGAATCAAAAAAGCTTTTATTGTATCACTTAAGTTATATAGGAATTCCTGAGCCCAAGAGTTAAGAATAACAAGTTCTTCGTTACCGAAAATAGAATAGCCGCTTAGAATAACAAAACAGATTATATTTGTAGATAAGTGCAAAATCGTATGGATACGATCCTCATTGTGTATCTTGATTAATTGGATCGTTTCTTTTTGGATTCCTATAGGAAGCTTTTGTAGATGTGTCTCCGAGTATTCCTTGATAATTTCGTCCACGAAGAGGATTTCCTCTAATTCTATGAACTTTTCTAGAATACTTTTTTCTTGAATATCATTCCAAAAAATTTCGGATTGACCAGTATTCGACCAATTAGTCACCCAAGATTCCATACTTTTCATAAATGAGAAAGAAATCCACCAGGGCAAAAATACTATAGATGCAAGATACAAAAGAGGAGTGAATGCTTTCTTTTTTGCCATTTTTTCATCTGTGAATTGTTAATTAACCCCGTCGACTCTCTGTGATTGAATATTTTTTTCACACGTGAGTTCTAGACAAGGTATCCAATCGATTTATTTTTGATTTTTTCAACATCTAGAGAGAGTACAGAAATAGACTAAGACTCCACTTCGAATTCGAATGAAGAAATCAAAAAAATATGGTTTCCAGATATCTCAATTCATCAAATCCCAAACAAATGTCTCCTTTCGATGAATGACCGAAAGAAGTACTTTAATGAATGAATATTATTCAGATTTTGAGACGAAAGAACTCCTTTTCTATCAAAATATCCAATATTTCGAAAAAATTCCAAGGTTACCCCATAGCCAAGAATAGAATAATTCAGAGAAAGAAATTTGGATGATCAAAAAAACGAGCGTCAAAACAAAACAGAAGCCAGTTATCATTATTAAGAAAACCCATTGTTGGTTCGTAAGGAACACAAAAGAAAAGGAGGGTCGGTTGGCAAAAAGCAAATAATTGACAAGATATAATATGATTTATCTGCATCTTATGATTTATCTTCATCTAATAAAGTATCAGGTACAACAAATCTGAAAAAAAGAAATTTCTTTCTTTCGAAATCATTTGATATATGAGATGAATTGATTCTAGTCGTTCAATTTGTGACTCGGTTAAATTGAGTTGCATGGATTTGGATACGCCTAAGAAAGCATTCGTTCTTCAGCCCAGTTCCTTTTCTCAAAAGACTTCAATCGGTACGCGCAAGAAATAGGCCAATTCCGCGGCTTTTTGTTCAATTTCTCGTGGAGTCAAATTCTCATCAGTACGGGTCAACGGAATAGCCCCCCGGCCTCTAATGTCCATATAAAGGACACGGCGAGCATAAATACCCTCTTTTACTTCTATTCTAACGGATTGAATATCTTTTATAAGGAATCGGAGGAATATGCGACGGTTTTTTCCAGGAAATCCCCAACGAAAAATACACACTATTCCTTCCTTTCTATCGAATCGATCATAACCACTACCTACATTCCAGGAAATTGTGCACCACAAATAGGAACTAATAAAGAGACCCGCGATCCCGTAGAAAGACATCACGATCCCTTGTGGAAAAAAAATGATTTGCTGAGACGGAAAAAAAGATATCAAATTTCTACCAAGATAACTAGAAGTTCCAACCAATAAGAATCCTAATGAACCTAAAAAAACGATAAGGGCCCAGCAAAAATTACTTCGTTTTCGAGACCCCGTTATAAGTTCTATCCATATATGTTCTGATCGCCAACTCATACTTGATCTAATTTCATTTTATTGGAATTGGGAGAATACCCTCAATTTTCCTTTTTTGGTTCCGAAGGAACTCTCATCAACTAGCACTAGTTTGATGGGAACTAGTACTAGTTTGAAGTGAACCTTTAGTAAGTAGTAAGGAGTAATTCATCAAATTGGCTCGATCTAAAATAATAATAACATACCCTTCATATGATCCCAATATAGATATTAATATACATACAGATCCACCAACTTTACACATTTTAGGCATCCGGGGTGATACTGATCTATTTGAAACTAGCTAGAATTCATTTACCTATAGATCATTTTCTGCAGGCATAAGAGCTTTTTTTTCGGCGGAAATCACATGTTAGACCATATTTCCCGAAATAAATATCTGTGTTATGCTACAAGTCTAAGTTTCAAAAAAACCGCTGAGATTAGGTCCTCTCAGATCTAAACAATCTTGTTTTTTTGAACATGAAGAAATAAAGAAGCCATTGCAATTGCCGGAAATACTAGGCCTACTAAAGGCACAAAAATGGAGGGAAAATTGAAAGTTGTCATAAAATGGGGTACCTCGATTGACTATTTGCACCTGTTCTTTTTTTTTTTTGAATATTTTATTATTTATAATAATTATAATTAAGAATTGTAATTATTATAAATATGAATTTATAGTTCTTAGTAGTTATTATCAATTAATGCAATAATACTAATTCATTCCGTTTAAAAATTCTTAGTAAATATAAATAAATAGATAAGTATCTATAGTGGATATATAGAGAATAAGTCCACGGAATGTAGAACTAAATAAATGGACTTATTCTTCTATATGAAAGATACGTATGACAATCAACTTTATTATTTTTCTTCATTTCTTTGTGTCTTGTTCTTGTCTTCTAATTTAATAAAGAAAGAGTTTCTTACAAATTAGCGAAAGATGGAAATTGATGCTTTATTACACTATCTTTTATGATATGACTCATTGACTCATTTACATATTCGAATTCTATTCTCAGGAGATGAAGAAAGATAAAAAACGATATATCGATCTTTTCGATATTTGAATTTGATTATATACGTATACGTAAGACAAAATTCGCTTTTTTTTTTGCCGAATTTCACGAAAGTAGCAACTCACCCTTTTATTTTGTTCAATTGCTAGCGACTTCTTAATTAGTAATCGGGAAGCTAGGTAAAAAAAAGAGTTATCCGCAACTTTCACTTTTGATTCTTTCTACAATTAGATCTTAGGTCACCCCAAGAAAACTACATTCTTGTTTACTTTGAGTCTGATAAGCTAACTACTTGTTTCCTACAACTAAAATAATTGAACTTCGTGCACTCTACTTGATTGAATTTGAATTCAAAGGAAAGAAGGCGTGGAGCTTAAATAACTCACTAAGAACGATTTTTAAAAGATTACGCGGTACGATTAGGTCGAATAAGCCCTTCTGGAATAAATATTCAGCCGCTTGTGAACCTTCGGGTACTGTTTTATTCAATGTTTGTTCAATGACTCTTTTACCCGCAAATGCAATGTAGGAATTGGGTTCGGCAATAATGATATCCCCCAACATACCAAAACTGGCTGTTACCCCACCGGTAGTAGGAGATGTAAGAATTGGTACATAAAATAACTTTTTATTTGATTGATAATCATATAAGGCAGACGATATTTTAGCCATTTGCATCAAGCTCAAACTTCCTTCTTGCATGCGCGCCCCTCCCGAAGCACATACTATAATAAGAGGTAGAAATTGATTGGTAGCGTACTCAATCAAACGGGTGATTTTCTCCCCAACTACGGATCCCATACTACCTCCCATAAACTGAAAATCCATAACCCCAATTGCTACAGGAATACCATTTAGTTGACCTACGCCTGTTTGAACAGCCTCAGTTAATCCCGTCTTTCTTTGATAAGAATCAATACGATCTTTATAAGGCTCCTCCTCCGAATGAAATCCAATGGGATCCAGAGATACCATGTCTTCATCCATAGGATCCCAAGTACCAGGATCAATCGAAAGTTCGATTCTTTCTGAACTACTCATTTTCAAATGATATCCACATTGTTCACAAATCTCCATTTTGGATTTCAAAAATTTCTTATAATTTAATCCATAACAATTTTCGCATTGAATCCACAAATGCCTGTATTTTTGAGTTGCATCGAGATCATTAGACCTTTCTCGTAGAGTTAAATCACTACTCTTCGCGCGGGTTCGTATACTGGACCCCCCGCCTTCACGACTTTCATTACTAGTTCTACGTTTATCAAAAACGTATCTAGAAATGTAACCGTCACTACTATCACTTATAATAGGTGTATCCATACAGATTTGAGATTGAAGATAACTGTCAATGCAACTATTAATATGATTATTCCAACTAGATTTAGTATCATACACGTAACGATT